ATGGCAGTTCCAAAAAAACGTACTTCTATGTCAAAAAAACGTATTCGTAGAAATATTTGGAAGAAAAAAGGATATTTAGTTGCAGTAAAAACTTTTTCTTTAGCGAAATCGGTTTCCACCGGGCATTCAAAAAGTTTTTTTGTGCGACAAACAAATAATAAAGTCTTAGAATAATCTCAATTGATATAGCCTAAAGAACCTCAAATTTTGTAAGATGAATGTTAACTAATGTATTTTTCTGTATTGAATTTCTCAATATTACTTAGAACTCACTGCTGTGATATATAGAATAAGAGTTTTTTGTATATTGGGTTCTAAGTATTATTTTTTTCCCTATCACAATTGTACTTTTCTATTGTGAAAAGTACAATTGTGATAGAGATTGAAACCCTTTTGTTATATGCCTATCCCAAAACTTAATTGGTTTTGTAAATGGTATCATAAATTATAAATTATATGCGCAATAAAGAATATTAATACTTTAATTTAAATATACTAAGGTATCGAAATCATTAGAAAAGTAACAAATTATTTGTATTTAATGATGAAATTGTGATAGATATGAAATCCTAGTTATTTGATTTTGTTCATTGAAAAAAAAAAACTCAATTTCATTTGAATCCATGAAATCGGATAAATGAAAAACAAATCATAAAAAAATAGAGAAAAAACTATGGAGTTCCAACTGTTTGGAGAGAACTTAGTTTCTAGTACGTGAAAGTTGATTGTTAAAAAACCCACGACGATACTACCTAGGTAGGTATTTTATTGAAGATTCAAATATTTAAACCACAAACCAGTCTTTATTCATTGATTCTAATTAATGTTTCCTAAACTATATTGAATCCTTGAATCTCGACGATTCAACATGAATTGACTATTATTATTTCAAGTAAGCCGCCGTGGTGAAATCGGTAGACACGCTGCTCTTAGGAAGCAGTGCTAAAGCATCTCGGTTCGAGTCCGAGCGGCGGCATCTTCTAAAAGAGATACAATAGATCCTAAAATGTATTCAATTCGCGATTTCCAATTCTGTAATGGGACCCCTTTTATGATATTTGCGACTTTAGAACATATATTAACTCATATCTCTTTTTCGATCATTTCAATTGTGATTACGATTCATTTGATGACCTTATTAGTCCACAAAATTGTAGGATTACGCGATTCGTCAGAAAAAGGGATGATAGCTACCTTTTTCTCTATAACAGGATTATTAGTTTCTCGTTGGATTTCTTCGGGACATTTTCCATTAAGTAATTTATACGAGTCATTAATCTTCCTTTCGTGTAGTTTCTTCATTATTCATATGATTCCCAAGATACGTAACCTTAAAAATGATTTAAGCACAATAATTGCACCAAGTACCATTTTGACTCAAGGCTTTGCCATGTCGGGTCTTTCAACTGAAATGCATCAATCTGCAATATTAGTACCTGCTCTACAATCTCAGTGGTTAATGATGCACGTAAGTATGATGTTATTGAGCTATGCAGCTCTTTTATGTGGATCATTATTATCAGTCGCTCTTCTAGTCATTACATTTCAAAAAAACATCGAAATTTTTTGTAAAAGCAATAATTTATTAATTAAGTCATTTTTCTTTGGTGAGATTGAATATTTGAATGAAAAAAGAAGTGTTTTTAAAAACACTTCTTTTCCTTCATTTCGAAATTATTACAAATATCAATTAACTGAGCGTTTGGATTATTGGAGTTATCGTGTCATTAGTCTAGGGTTTACCTTTTTAACCATAGGTATTCTTTGTGGAGCAGTATGGGCTAATGAGGCATGGGGATCCTATTGGAATTGGGACCCCAAGGAAACTTGGGCATTTATTACTTGGACCATATTCGCGATTTATTTACATACTAGAACAAATAAAAATTGGAAAGGTACGAATTCGTCACTTGTAGCTTCTATAGGATTTCTTATAATTTGGATATGCTATTTTGGGATCAATCTATTAGGAATAGGTCTACATAGTTATGGTTCATTCACATAAACATCTAATTGAATAAACTACATGAAGAATACATAAGATAAAAACATCATCCCATATATAACGAAAGTTTGTTTTTATGAGTTTTTGAGAACCATTTGAATTTGAATGATTCCTTGATTCAAACGGTTCTCAAAAACTCGAGATGTATCTAATTACAATTCTTATTCATTTTATTTCTTTTTTCATTATACAGTCCAGCAAACAATTTTCAAAATATTCAATTCAAAGAATTATAAGACTTTCCTTCCGTTTCATTAATGAAACACTATCTATGATAATAATTGGATAAGATAGCGTGTACCTTGTCAACTGATAACGAGAGAACAAAATCGGGATAAATACCAATACTTATTACGGGTAGAAAGATACAGATTGAAAGAAATAGTTCTCGTAGTCCAGAATCCCAAAAAGTAGAGTTTGGAATATTAAATAGCTTGTATCCATAAAACATCTGACGTAACATAGATAATAAATAAATAGGAGTTAATATCATTCCAATTGCCATTACAAAAGTAATTAGCATTTTTGACATTAAAAGATATTTTGTACTAGTAATTAGTCCAAAAAATACTACAAATTCCGCAACAAAACCACTCATTCCTGGCAATGCAAGAGAAGCCATCGAGAAGCTACTGAACATGGTAAATGTTTTTGGCATTGGGATAGATATCCCTCCCATTTCTTCGAGATAAACAAGACGTGTTCTATCACAACTCGTTCCCGCCAAGAAAAAAAGTGCAGCACCAATAAATCCATGAGAGAGCATTTGTAAAATAGCTCCATTGAGTCCCATGTCGGTTATAGAACCAATTCCTATAATTGTGAAACCCATGTGAGATACAGAGGAATAGGCTATTCTCTTTTTTAAATTACGTTGACCAAGAGAAGTTGAAGCTGCATAGATTATTTGCATTGTTCCTATTATCACCAACCAAGGAGAAAATATAGAATGGGCGTGGGGTAGTAATTCCATATTGATCCGAATCAATCCATATGCGCCCATTTTTAATAGGATTCCAGCTAAAAGCATACATGTACTGTAATGTGCTTCTCCATGGGTATCAGGTAACCATGTATGTAGGGGTATAATCGGCAATTTGACAGCATAAGCAATAAGGAAGCCGAAATAGAATATTATTTCCAATGCCACAGGATATGATTGATTAATTAATCTTTCAAAATCTAATGTTGGTTCATTGGAACCATATAAACCCATACCTAGAACTCCTATTAAGAAAAAAATGGAACCCCCTGCAGTGTACAAAATAAACTTTGTAGCCGAGTAGAGACGTTTCTTTCCCCCCCACATGGATAAAAGTAAGTAAACAGGAATTAATTCTAACTCCCACATGATGAAAAAAAGTAAAAAGTCTCGAGAGGAAAATAATCCTATTTGACCGCTGTACATTGCTAGCATCAGGAAATGGAACAACCGCGAATTTCGAGTAATTGGCCAAGCTGCTAAAGTTGCTAAAGTAGTGATAAATCCTGTCAGTAAAATGGGTCCTATGGAAAGTCCATCGATTCCTAGTCTCCAGTGGAAATCAAAAACATCTATCCATTTAGAATCTTCCTTCAATTGCATTAATGGATCATCCAATTGGAAATGATAACAGAATGCATAAGTCGTTAGAAGGAGTTCTAATAAGCATATACATAAAGTATACCACCTAAACATCTTATTCCCTCTATGAGGGAAAAAGAAAATTGAGGAACCCGCGAATATCGGTAAAACAACAAGTATTGTTAACCAAGGAAAATAACTCGTGATAAAGACAAGATACATTTTGACCAGAAGAGCCCGCCCTCAAAATAATATATTTTGTCGAGCACGGGCTTTTGTCGGTAAAGAGGAATCACAAATGATTCAAGTGGAGTTTTTTGTAACGTATCAATAAGATAGAGCCATGCTGCGAGTTGTTTCAGGCCCTAAATAAACACGGACACTCAAAAAATCTGTTGGGCAGGCAGATTCACATCTCTTACAACCTACACAGTCCTCGGTTCTTGGCGCGGAAGCTATTTGCTTGGCTTTACATCCGTCCCAAGGTATCATTTCCAATACATCTGTGGGGCAAGCTCGTACACATTGAGTACACCCTATACATGTATCATAAATTTTTACTGAATGTGACATTGGATCTATAAATTACAGTTTTGAACATAAAAGATTTTCGATCTGGTCAAATCAAATTAGTAGTAAATGAATCATATATTATATATTGTAATATTGTAGACACCAGACGAAACAGTGGTTTATTAAAAATAATCAATATATTTCTTAAATCAATCTGTTTATGAGAAAAGGTCAAGACACTTTGATTTTCGTTTCAACAATTATGATGATACGAGTTGCACATGCGAATTCAAATTAATTGGCCAACAAATCGGTCATCATTATTTCAATATAAATATAAAAATGCAATTCAATAAAATGGAATTGCATTCAAATTCAATAAAAAATAGTATTTCAATTCTATTAAATATTTTTATGTGTCTTTATTTAAATTATCTATGATGATTATCACTAATTATTCAACAAATTCGATTGATTAATACGAGTTGATTTTCTGTTACGATGGATCGACGAAACAATAGCAAGTCCAATAGCTGCTTCAGCAGCTGCAATGGCTATAACAAAGATTGAGAAAATGTCTCCTTTTAATTGGCGACTATCAAATATATCAGAAAATGTTACAAGATTGATATTAACCGAATTTAGTATAAGCTCAAGACACATAAGCGCTCTAACCATGTTTCGACTTGTGATTAATCCATAGATACCGATAGAAAATAAATAAACACTCAAAAAAAGGACATGCTCAAACATCATTGACTAACTCCTTATCAATCTCGATTCATTTCAATATGAACAACAATTCAACCGATTCAATTGATTAGAATAGAACAATTACACAACAAAAGAAGATATTGACGGTAGATAGATTTAACTAAAAATTTCTATTTATTTATTTTGAATTTAGTTAGAATTCTAAGAATTGGGAATCATTATAAGTTAAGTATTTTTATTGCTTATTGTCGAGCCATAGTAATTGCACCTATCAAGGAAACTAAAAGAATTATTGAAATGAGTTCAAACGGAAGATAAAAATCTGTTGATAAATGAATCCCAATTTGTTGAACGTTATTTATTAGGTCCTGTTCCATAATCTGGTTTGACCTTGCAGTCCAAATAATTCCGTACCATGACGTATCTGGGATAGTAGTAATTAGTGAAAAAAGAATAGTTGTACAAACCATCGAAGTGACCCCATCTCCAATGGTCCAAAAATAGGAATTATTGGAATATTCTGAACCATTCATGAACATTACAGCAAATATGATCAAGACATTTATGGCTCCCACATAAATAAGGAGCTGTGCGGCAGCTACAAAATAGGAGTTCGATGAAATATAGAATAAGGATATACAAACAAGAACCAATCCCAATGAAAAGGCAGAATAAATTGGATTGGTAAATAATACTACCCCCAGACCCCCTAATACAAGAATTGACCCCAGAAATACAACAAGAATATCATGTATTGGTCCAGGTAAATCCATTATGTATAAAATACAAAATAAATAACTTTAACTATTTCATGACCTTACTTTAACTTTAGAAATGGTCCAGGAAAGGAAAAGGGGTTACCCTATTTTTGTTTTCTTGTATATAATATTGTATATGATACATTTATAATTGAATTGAATTTGAATATGGATTAATGTAGATATAGATAAAATTATCGGGCCAACCTTACTTTAGTTATATTTATCCGAAAGAAAAAAAAAAGAAAAAAGTAGTTGAAATTTGCTATTTCGAAATCATCACGAAAAATATATTTTAAGTTTAAATCAAAGAGTGATTCTCAACAATCATTAGTTTTTATTTGTAGTTACTGACTACCCAAAATAAAATGGATCCTTTATATCAAAACAAAATCTTAGTAATCGGTAATTGTTCTTGAATCAAAGGGTTCATCTTTGTCTATTTTTATTTGAGTCGAATTCATAACTGTTTGAATTGTGTAATCTCCAATTATTGAGATTGGTAATCGACCCAAAGCAATTTGATTATAATTCAATTCGTGACGATCATAAGTAGAAAGTTCATATTCTTCAGTCATTGATAAACAATTTGTTGGACAATACTCGACACAGTTACCACAAAATATACAAACCCCAAAATCTATACTATAATTAAGTAATTGTTTCTTTTTAATATCTCTTTCAAATCTCCAATCAACAACGGGTAGATCTATCGGGCATACACGAACACATACTTCACAAGCAATACATTTATCAAATTCAAAGTGGATTCGACCCCGGAAACGCTCTGATGTGATCGATTTTTCATAAGGATATTGAATAGTTACAGGTAAACGATTTGTGTGGGATAAGGTAATTATGAAACTTTGACCAATGTACCTTGCAGCTCGTATTGTTTGTTGACCATAATTCATGGACCCAATTACCATAGGGAACATATTGTAGATATACATGAAAAATTTGACGTTTCTTTCTCTTGTTTGATAGAGATTATGAATCTAAAATAGTGTTATCGTATTCTCTTATTTATAATGAAACAAGTTGGGAAGAAGTTGTTAATAACAGATTACCTAGAGAAATAGGTAAAAGAAATTTCCATCCAAGATTTAATAACTGGTCCATTCTCATTCTAGGTAAAGTCCATCTTGTTGTGATAGAAATGAAGAGAAACAAATAAGCTTTAGTTAATGTAATAAGGATACCCATTGTCATTCCAAAAATGCCGGCGATTTTATTTATTCCGAAAAGCTCAGAAATGGATATATACGGAATAGATAAATTCCACCCACCTAAGTAAAGAACTGTTACAAATAATGAAGAAACTAATAAATTTAGGTAAGAAGCAAGATAAAATAAACCGTATTTGATACCCGAATACTCGGTTTGATAACCTGCTACTAATTCCTCCTCCGCTTCTGGTAAATCAAAGGGCAATCTCTCACATTCGGCTAGAGAAGAAATTAGAAAAACAATAAATCCTATAGGCTGACGCCACAGATTCCACCCCCAAAAACCATATTTTGACTGTGCTTCAACTATATCAACTGTACTTGAACTGTTAGATAATCATAGTCGATAATAACATCACTGTTCCCATCGCTATTTCAAAACCGTACGTGAGACCTCAGCTTCATACGGCTCCTCGATGGCCACAAAAAAAATGTAAGGACGGGTTCGGTATTATCGCCATCTTTGGATAGATAGAATAAAGATACGTCGGAAAGTCCCAAATTAGACCAATGGAATTCTGTCTGCTAGAATAAGAAAAAAAGTGCTTCCGAATTGATCTCATCCTTTACAATAAAAATTTCTCTTTGTTCGGTAATAACTTAATATTTCAATAAAATACTCCTTATACCAATCAATACAAAATAAAAAGAATTAGTCATTAGTTCATGAATCGTGATAAGAATTCGATATGTATGAATATGGATAGAGAAAAGAATAAATAAGGATCCCCCTTTTTTATTATTCATTCAATTACTGCATTCCATTTCTTTTTTCCTGTTCTTCTGTCTCAGAGGAGGATACTAAAAAATAAAATAAAGGATTAATTCGTTCTTGATAGTCATTTCTTTAACCAGTGAATAGGAGCATACTCTAGATCGGAATCGTAGGGAAGTACTACTTGATCATTTCTACCAATTTCAAGTCCTTATTATGATTCGTTTTATGAAGAAATACCTCTTTTTTGATACCTTACATTATCTCCATTACTAATCCTTTGTGTACCTTGGTGTTCCTAACCGTCCACTGACTTTTGATTGATCCCCGGTATAGTAATACATACGAGACAGTAGTAGAAACTCCATACAGTTGATCTTTTGTTTGCGCCCGCTTCAAGATATGATGACTAATCAAAAAATCTTAATCTTGGGGTAAGCAGTTTACACTGCTTATTTTTACTTCAACTTTATTCTTGTACATAGGGAATGAGATTGTTTCTTCTTACTACAAATTTGGAAGCTGTTTAGTTTCACTCATATAACTATCTGGTTTAACTCATCAACCCGAATGCTGAATAAAAAAAATGAAAACATCTATTCAATACATTGAACCTCTTTCTTTTTTCTTTTATTTCTAGAAGAGAGGTTCAAAGTTCATATTCCAACGAATCACACGTAGAGATATTGATAACACACATAGAGTTAATGGTATTTCATAACTAATAGATTGAGCAGCAGCTCGTAGACCACCTAAAAAGGAATATTTATTATTCGATCCATATCCTGACATAAGAAGCCCAATAGGAGCAATACTAGAAATGGCGATCCATAAAAAAACACCTATACTGAGATCGGCTAAAACAAGACGATACCCAAAAGGAATTACTAAATAACTTAGTAGAATTGATATAACCGCTATAGACGGTCCCACACTAAACAAACGAATATCTCCTCGAGATGGGAGGAGGTCCTCTTTAAAAAGTAGTTTAGTCCCATCCGCTATAGCTTGAAGAATTCCCAACGGGCCAGCATATTCGGGCCCAATACGTTGTTGTATCGCTGCAGATATTTCTCTTTCTAACCACACAATTACTAGTACCCCCATTGTTATTCCCAATATAAGGGTCAAAATGGGTACAATCCATATTAGTCCATACACTTCTTTTAAAAATTCCGATGTAGAAAAAGAATTGATAGTTTGTACTTCTGTCGTATCAATTATCATTTCAACGATCAACTTCTCCCATAATGATATCTATACTACCCAATATCGTCATGATATCAGCCAATTTCATTCTTTTAACTAGCTGAGGAAGAATTTGCAAATTGATAAAACCGGGTGGACGAATTTTCCATCTCCAGGGGAAAACACTATTATCTCCTATCAAATAAATTCCCAATTCTCCTTTTGGGGCTTCCACTCTCACATAAAGTTCTTGTTTCGACAATTCAAAATTGGGTGAAGGTTTTTTACTAATAAATCTATATTCAAAATCATTCCATTCGGAATTCTTTGCTCTATCAAAGCGTCGTACTTCTAAATTTTCATAAGGTCCTCCAGGAATTCCTTCTAGAGCCTGTTGAATAATTTTTATGGATTCCTTCATTTCACCGATTCGTACTAAATAACGAGCTAATGAATCTCCTTCTTTTTGCCATTGGACTTCCCAATCGAATTCATTGTAACACTCATAATGATCAACTTTACGAAGATCCCATTGGATTCCAGAAGCTCGTAACATCGGTCCTGATAAACCCCAATTTACAGCTTCTTCTCCACCAATAATGCCCACTCCTTCAACTCGTTCCAAAAAAATGGGATTCCACGTAATAAGTTTTTGATATTCAACAACTCCTGTTAAAGAATAATCGCAGAAATCCAAACATTTATCTATCCATCCATAAGGTAGATCAGCAGCTACTCCTCCAATACGGAAATAATTATGCATCATTCGCATACCTGTGGCGGCTTCGAATAGATCATATATCAATTCCCTTTCTCTGAAAATATAGAAAAAGGGAGTCTGTGCACCGATATCCGCCATAAAAGGTCCAAGCCATAACAAATGAGAAGCTATACGGCTCAATTCCAGCATAATTACTCTGATATAGCTAGCTCTTTGAGGTACTTGAACATTTTCCAATTGTTCTGGCGCATTTACGGTTATTGCCTCTGTGAACATAGTAGCTAAATAATCCCATCGTGTTACATAAGGTAGATATTGTATAATTGTTCGATTTTCCGCTATCTTTTCCATTCCTCTGTGTAAATAGCCCAATATGGGCTCACAGTCAATAACATCTTCACCATCGAGAGTAACGATTAGTCGGAGAACACCATGCATTGATGGGTGGTGAGGCCCCATATTGACTATCATGAGATCTTTTCTTGTAACCGGTACTGTCATATCTTTTCTTCCTTAATTCATTATTCCATGAATTCCTCAAAACGAGACTCATCAAAACGAAAAATTGAATACTACTAAAAAAAATTCAAACGATTAAATTAACGAGTTTTTGGCTCTCGAATATCCAACTGACCAATTAATTTCTTATAACGTACTCTATTTTTCTTTGACAAATAAGCCAGCAACCGTTGACGTTTTCCTAGAATTTTTCGTAGACCCCTTTGCGATAAAAAATCTTTTTTGTGCAATTCCAAATGTGAAGTAAGTCTCCGTATCTTATTGGTGAAACTGAATACTTGAAATTCAACAGAACCTTTGTTTTCTTCTTTTTCTTCTTGTGGAATAATGGAAATGAATGAATTTTTGACCATTAAAAATTTTTCTATCCTTTTTCTTTCTTTTTCATGGATTTTTCCGATCAGGAAAAATAAAAAAAAGAATTATGCCAGTTATTTTAATCTAGTACACACATCTAGTACACACAAAAATTTGGATTTATTAATATACTACTTCTTTATTTTATCCAAATCAAATTTGCAATTTGATTTGGATAGAAAGGGATAATATGTTTCCACATTAACGAAAGAAAAGAATTTATTTCTATCTAAAAGGATTCCCCTAATTTATTTATTCCTATATCCAATTGAATGGATACACCATTCAATCTGTATCATTTACCAAAATATAACATAGCATATGCATACATCTTTCGGCTTTCATATACCGAAAATGTCACGGAATATAGATATATATGATATAGGAAATATACTATTAAATTAAAAAATTCTAAATCGTGGATACATATGTATCCTTGACATACTGAAACGACTGCCATTATTGGTATCAAACCAATAGCGATTCATACAAGCTAAATCTTCTAATCGGTAATTGGGCCAAAGAACAAATTTGCATTTAATGAATTTATTTGTATCTGTATTAAGATGCTTGTCCTCATCCAAAAATTTTCCAGAGTTTCTTATGTTGTTTTCATTGCAAAATAATGGATTTCTATTTCTATCCGTAACATTCCAATTATGGGAATTGAAACAAATTAACATTCTCAATTCTCTGCGACGTCTAGGAGATAGAATATTTTCAGGAACAAGGAAATCATAATAATTTGTGTCCCCATTCACAAGCATATTCCCATATCGTACAATGGGTTTATCCAAATTCCTCTTATCAATATATCTTTTTTTTATGCATTTTCTATTAGTTTGGTGTTTATTGTTCTCGACCAATGAAATACTTATAGTTTGATATATAATCAATTTTGCATCCCTTTTTATAGATAGACGAATTGGTTCGATAATTAATATTCCTTTTTTTATCAATTCTGTAAGAGCTAGATCTTTCTGAATTAGCATTACATCCAGATGTATCTCTCCTCTTTGAATCGAGGATATAGCAATTTCTTTTGGATTTATCAGTCTAAGTAAGAAACAATATACCTTGATATTATTGATCATTCTTTGGTTCAAGGAGTCATCCCATCTTAATTGAAAAAGGAAATATTTTTTCAGGAAGAAATCTAGTTCTGCTTCCTTGTTTTTCTTGGATTGTTTTTTCTTCTTACCTTTTTTAATGGTAATGTCTGATCTCGCATAATTCTCTTCAATATCTTTTTTTTTGTTTTCTTTTCGTAGATCTGATACAAGATTTACTTGGTCCTCTTGCTCATTTTTTTGTTGGTTGGAATTTTCTAATTTAAGATATTTTTTTTGATGAGATATCATCTGAAGATTATTTTTTCTATTTATATTGATGTTTTTATTTTGACTTTTATTTTTATAAAAATAAAAGTCAAAAAGAAGTAATTTGATTGGTATAATCCATGGTTTAATCTTATATGCATCAAAAAGTAAGACAAATTCTGGGAAGAACCAAGATTCTAGATTTGATATGGTATGATAAACTCTTTCTTGATTCATTCCCATCCAATTCAAAAAAATACTTTTTTGATTGGATGGGTTGATTTCTTGATGAATCGTAAGAGAAAAAATATCTTTTTTTTTCAATTTGTTGTTGATTTTTTTTTCAGTCTTAGTATTTTTATCAATTTTGGTACCGATATGTGTATTGGTCCAGGTCTCAATATCGATATTTTTTCTAAGACAAAAGTGGAGAATTCGACAATCAAAATATTTTCTATCTAGATTTTTATGCGTATCAATAATATATCCTTCTTCTAGATAATCACTAATAGCTGTACTTACCAATACATAAAATGATTCGGATTTCGGTTTATTGAAATTATATGGAATTTTGTGAACCCCGTTTACTTGTAATCTCGACCCATAAATATAAAAATCCTCCTTATCCCCATAGTTCATATATTTATGTGATAAAAGATCATATCTGTAGTGTTTTTTCCATTTTTCTTTTTGATTTGTCAATGAATCCGCTGCATAGTAATTTTGTTTCACGTAATGAATTAATTGGTCTTTTTCTTTTTTATATGAATCCGCTTTAATTGAGTCCTTATTTTGAATCCTATAACGTTGATTGATTCTATTTCGCCACTTTTGCGGTACTAACCGCGACCATTTGGTTTGAGATAAATTGTATTGATAATGCCCCTTTAACCAGTTTTTCCATTCAATCATTCCAGACTTATGAATTTTCTTATGTCTTGAATTGTAATCAAATATTCCTCGTGTCATACAATAATCCTTGATTTTATCCTTAATAAAAGGATAAGTCCCCTGATATTGAAGTAGAGATTTCAATTGATACTTGTTAAGTAATTGGGTTTGTGATAATTTGTAAAATACATATGCTTGGGACAAGGAGGATAAGTCATAATACATTTTAGTACTATTACTAATATTAGTATTCGAAAAGGACTTTTTTATAGTGGAAAAAAAGTTCATTGTATTTTGATCTCTTTCATCAATTCCTTCCTGATTTGTTTGATCGTTGTAAACGGATTTATTGATTATTTTTTTTGTTGATTCAAAGAAAAGTTGGAAATAGATCCTGTGAATGGTAATCATACATAGCAAGATATCTATATATATTTTTTCAATCAGAGATTTCATAAAATAATGTGATTTACGTATTAATCGTATATTTATTCTTTGGAATATCTGCCAAATATGTTTCTGTGATTTCGATCTTTTATCATCACAAGTTAGAATTATTTTTTTCTTGTCTTTTGTGATTCGTTCTATTTGATTCCTGATTGTGATTGTTCTATCAGAAAGATCTTTCACCTTTTTTTCTATGAGTGAATAATTTGTCCAATTCATGGATTGGATTTGAACGGTTGATTTGTGAATAATCTTATTATTTATTTCGGAATCTTTTCCATTTTCAGCCGTTTCATATACTTTCGCCTTGCTCAATTCAAATAAGAATATTGGGTTTACTTTTTGAATTTCCTTCATTATTCGTTTTAGAACTAGAAGTATTTTAATGATCCATCTTGTTTTTTCTTTTGAAACTTTTAGAAGTAGAAAGAAATCCTTTTTCACTTTTCTAACTTTTTTTTGGAGTTCTTTATAAATGGGTTCAAAAAAGGAAGGTCGTTTTCGGGGATTCCCAAAAGGGAATTCCGCTTCCATTCCCCAAACTGTTAAAAAACAAAAATTGTCTTTTTTTCCTTTTTTTTTTATTTGATCCCTAGGATGAGATCGTATTTTAGATCTTCGCCAAGGTTTCAAACAGAAAGGAAATAGAATCTTTATCTGAATACCGTCCGTTAACCAATCTTTGGGAAATTCTGTTTCTGATAATTGAACACCATTATAAGTGCATTTAACATGCATTTCTCTATTCCACTCCTTCAAATCCTCATACCATTCGGGGAATTGGAATAATAACATACGGCCAATATTTTTAGCAATTATCAATGAAGGCAATACAATGTATTTTCTAAGAAAAGATTGGGTTACTAACATCAAACCTCTTATTGCTTGAGCAAATATAATGCTATCCCAAGTTTCTGATATTACTATACGTTCATTTTCCTCTTTTTTTTCTTCGTTTTTTTTCTCTTTTTCCCTTGTCTCTTCCTCCTCAAAATAAAAATGTGAAATTTTCAATTCTGGTTCTCTCCCCACCGAATTCCTAAAAATGAGATTCATCATTTCAGAGATATAAAAAGAAGAAAAAAAAAATGTTTTGTCTATTCGATCCAAAAAAAGTGGGGAATGCACATTTGCTTGAAACATTTCCCAAATAACCGTTTTACGTCTTTGAGCACGCATGGATCCTTTGATTATATCCCGACGAAAATCCGATTGTTGCGAGTAACGTATCAAAGCCACCTCTTCCGCTTGATCACTATTATTAGTATTATTTGTAGTTGTAATAGGGTTGGTATTCTGATCGTTATCAGTATAAATTACTACGCGTTTGGCTTTTCTTGAACGAATTTCATGATCTTCCTTAGATTCTTCCTCATTTTCTTCCTCCTGTTCTTCCAAATCATCAGTTAATTTGTATGACCATCGAGGAACCCTTTTATGGATTTCTTCTATTCCAATAGATTTATTTCTAATTATTGTTTGATCGTTTGGATCAGTTGTAATTACATCGAATACCCATTTTAAAGCTTTTGTTTGACTTTCTAAATCAATTCTTGTTTGCTCTCTCAATAAAGAATATTTTTTAAAATGCAAAATGGGTGCAGGCTCAAAAGGAAATTCTTTGATTGAGGTTAAGGAATTACCAATATAATTCAGTAATGATTCCCTATCAGGCGGATTCTTTTGATGTTCAAATTTTCTGGAATAATTAGAATTATTAGGAAGTAGCCCATAAATCTTATTTATCCAATTGATTTCTATGGAATCCTCCGTATCTGTAGAAGTTATTAAATCATTCATGATCATATGTGAATAGAATTTTTTTATTGTTCCACGATATGTTCCCCCCAAAAAGGGGTCATACGTTTTGGGCAAGTATTTTTGTTCATTTTCATCATTGCATAATCTGGTCCTTTTTTCGAGCATATCTAGAGCAAGAAACCCCTTTTCTTTTTCTAGAGCTTTTGTTCGACTTATTAATTCATTGTTCAAGTTGTACTTTTTTTGCTCATTGGTATAAACCCAATAATGATACTGATCCACATGGGATAATTTTTCTG